ATTCTCTTATCTAACACATTATGTTTCTTTTGTTACAAAATTTCTCAGAAATAAAGTGATTTCAAGGAAATATAACAAAATTCGGAAATTTCTTTGTAGTAAGAGCCGAAGCATAGTGCTTTATTACTATTAATAAAATGTTTTAATAAAATATTTGTATTACAAAAGATTTTCTTTCATATCCACAACTCAAGTACTGGTGGTGGACTCTAATCTAATAATAGAAGGATTTCTCAGTGAAAAAAAAAACGTAAGAATGAAATGAGGAAAAAAAATGAGATGGTCCAGACTTCTCTTGTATATCCAATAATTTCAATCTTTTAATCGAGGATTCACACTGTAAGACTTATCTGATCTTTTTTTTTAATGTTCAAATTTTGGTTTTCGAATAAATTCGGAATTTATTTAGGACATTTATTCAAATGCAAGATCTCATCGAAAACTTACAGCAGCTTGCCAAACAAAAGCTAAAAGAAAAAAGAGTAGAGGTATTACTGGCATAATATCTACAATTGGATTCAAAAAAGCATAGGCTTCCGGTAATTTCGCCAATAAAAAACTACTTGAATAAAGGGCGGAGTGAATACAAATACAGACCAAACTAAAGATATTAAGCATAACAAACATTTTATTCCTTAAGAAAATTAACTGTTTTTTTTTTTTATTATTACAATTTTGATTGTATATTTTATTATTGTATATTTTAGATTCTATTATTCTATTAGAATATATTAAATAGAATAATATATAATATAATACAATTTATTTTATAAATAAAAAAATATCAAATACAATCTGATCAGACCCTCCAAAATCCTTATTTGATTTGAATTTATCTAGTTCAAAATATTTCCAGTCTGACAAAAAAAAAGAAGAAATGATACTTTCATACAATATCTTAATTGAATTCTATGTAATGATCAAGAATTTCTGTCTTATTCTATATCTACGCATATAAAACTCCTAGCAAAAATTTATTCTATGCATTTGGGGGAGTCGAGTTGACGAATAACTAATATTAATAATATTGTTTATTAAATTAAATTAATGTCGAATAAAAAAAAAAATGGGGCGTGGCCAAGCGGTAAGGCAACGGGTTTTGGTCCCGCTATTCGGAGGTTCGAATCCTTCCGTCCCAGAGGATATCCATTCCTGATGGATATCCTATTTGAATAAAAATTTTATCTCCGGATATAAAAGTGACCCCTTTTTTATTAATCATTCGTCTCTAATCTAAATAGAGTCGCTTTTGAATCCACATCTTCAAACTTTCTTTTTTTTTTTTTCTTTTTTTGTAATCACTGTGGATAATTAAAAATTATTCAAAAAAAAAAGAAATTTTAGTTCATAGTTCACATATATATTTCTAATATATTATATATATATATTATATTGAATTAAAATATATATATATTATATTGAATTAAATAAATTATTCATAAAATATCGAGTTAATTTGAGTTATTTTTTACTTCTTTACTCTAGATTTCGAATTTTTTCATTCATATAGAAAGAAAACCTAGAAGTAAATAGAAGTAAAAAGGACAGATTATTATGTATCGATTGAATCAATGACTATTCACGATTTTATAATTGAATCAATTACATACCGGATCCAAACTAAAGGAATGTTATGGTAAAACTTCGTTTGAAACGATGTGGTAAAAAGCAACGTGCGACTTGAAAGACATGATTAGATTAGCTGTGGATTCTTACATCCGCTATCTTTTTCTAGTATATAGAAATATATAAGTATATAGAAATATATAGAAATGGGAGTGCTCTTGGCTCGACATCGTTTGTTCTGTTCCACTAGAACTCAGTGTTTAGGGGACGGGAGAGGGGTTGATGATGTAAATAGTACACGATGGAGCTCGAGTTGATTCCAGGGGCAAGTATCTAAGGTTAGTAAAAATGAATAAGTTAGAACAACTTCGTAAGTATATTTTTGATAAAGAAATCGAAAGGATCCAATTTAAGCAAGGTTAAAAAAAAAAGTCAAATTTGTTGGAATTGGTAAAATTTTTTCGATCAAAAGTTTATCCGAGGGAATGGAATAAACCTTCTATTTGTATGATTCGTTGAGAGAAAAAAAAAGAAATGGTATGTTGCTGCCATTTTTGAAACGATTCAAGATCCCCGAAGTAATGTCTAAACCCAATGATTCAAGGAAAAGTTAAAAGATCCTGTAACAAGTAAATACCATTTTTAATTGTCTCAAAAATTCTATTAGAATGAAGAAAAAAATGGATTCTAAATATAAATAAAGACAGGCAAGAAAAGGGGGTAGAGACCGCTCAATAAATGAAATACCTAAGGGTTTTGTTTTCCTTTGAGAGTTATCCAATTTGAGTTATGAGGTTGCGAATACGAGGAGTCTTTTTTTAGAAAGAAAAAAGAATAAGAAAAAAATTTTTAATCACAGTCTAATTGATTTCATGATTTTATTGATCTATTTGACATAAAACTTTTATACATAGACATTTTTCATTTTCTCGAGCCGTACGAGGAGAAAACTTCTTATACGTTTCTATGGGGGGTGTATTATTCATCTATATCTATCCCAATGAGCCATTTATCGAATCGTTGCAATTGATGTTCGATCCCGAAGAGGGGGAAGAGATCTTCGTAAAGTGGGTTTTTATGATCCAATAAAGAATCAAACCTATTTAAATATTCCTGTTATTCTATATTTCCTTGAACAAGGCGCTCAACCTACAGGAACTGTTCAGGATATTTCAAAAAGGGCCGATGTTTCTTTGGAACTTTCCTCTACTCAACAAACGAAAGTAAATTAATGAAAAAAAAAGGAGGGTGTGGATGACTTGTATATAGATTTCTAGAACTCTTTTCTTTTTTATCCCCCCTCCCGCTCTCCATACCTAATTTTATATTTCTTATTATTAATATAAAATGATATTTTTGATAGCCACAAAAATGGATAGAGATTGTAGAAAAGAAAAATATAGGAAAAGGAAAATTAATACTGGCTAAATGAACTAATTGGATCTATAAATTTATTACCCCCAATGAGGTTCTTTTTTTTTTTTCATTTAAATAAAAAAAAAAAGAAGATAATTCAAAAAATCTTATTCTATATTATCAATATTCCATATTAGATCTTTTTATTATTTATTTGATTATATTTTATTATATATATATATATTTTAATATAATCTTTATAGTTATTAGATTATATTTATATTAGAATATATTAGTTAGAATTTATTTTCTATAATATTTATAGTTATATTTATAGTTATTAGAATACGTTTTCTATAAAAAAAAGGAAAAAAAAATCGAATTGAAAAAGAATTCCAGCACATATAGTGACATATATAGTGTATAGTGAAATAATACTCCAGGTTCTCACGAAAAAGAATTTTTTTAATATTATATCTCGTTTATTTATTATCAAAAAGGATATAATAAATCCAATCACTAGAATTGGTAACTGATAATAAAAACGAGCGAGTGAGTAAAAATAAAAAAATTCTTTTTTAATAATTTTTTTCATCGAATGACTATTCATCTATTGTATTTTTATGTTAATAGAGGAACAAAACTCTATGGAAAAATGGTGTTTCAATTCTATGTTGTTTAATAGGCAGTTAGAATACGGGTGTGGTTTAATAAAATCAATGGATAGTTTTGGTCCTATTGAAAATACCAGTGTAAGTGAAGACCCAATTTTTATTGATATGGAAAAAAACTTTCCTAGCTGGAATGATAGTGACAATTCTAGTTACAGTAATGTTGATTATTTAGTCGGTGTCAGGAACATCCAGAATTTCCTATCTGAAAAAATCATTTTAGTTAGGGATAACAATAGCAAGAGGAACAGTTATTCCATATATTTTGATATTGAAAATCAAATTTTGGAGATTGACAATGATTATTCTTTTCTAATTGAACCAGAAAATCTTTTTTATAGTTATAAGAATTCTAGCTATCTTAATAATGTCTTTAAGAGACATGATGATCATTACGTTTATGATATTAAATCTAGTTGGAATAATGACATTCATAGTTGTATTGAGAGTTATCTTCGTTCTCAAATCTGTATTGGTAGTCACATTTTCGGTGAGAATGATAAATATAATGACAGTTACTTTTATAGTTATATTTGTGGTAAGGTCAGAAATAGTAATGAAAGCGATAGTTCTAGTATGATAACTATCAAGAATGATATAAATAATAATGATTTAACTAGAAGAGAGAGTTCTAATGATCTCGATGAAACTCAAAAATACAAGCATTTATGGATTGAATGCGAAAATTGTTATGGATTAAATTATAAGAAATTTTTTAAATCAAAAATGAATATTTGTGAACATTGTGGATATCATTTGAAAATGAGCAGTTCAGATAGAATCGAACTCTCGATTGATCCAGGTACTTGGAATCCCATAGATGAAGACATGGTCTCTCTGGATCCAATTGAATTTCATTCGGAAGAGGAACCTTATAAAGATCGTATGGATTCTTATCAAAGAAAGACAGGATTAACTGAGGCTATTCAAACAGGTACAGGTCAACTAAACGGTATTCCTGTAGCAATTGGGATCATGGATTTTCAGTTTATGGGGGGTAGTATGGGATCCGTAGTAGGTGAGAAAATCACCCGTTTGGTCGAATATGCTGCCAATCAACTTTTACCTCTTATTCTAGTATGTGCGTCCGGAGGAGCACGTATGCAAGAAGGAAGTCTGAGCTTGATGCAAATGGCTAAAATATCTTCTGCTTTATATGATTATCAAACAAATAAAAGGTTATTCTATGTATCCATCCTTACATCTCCTACTACTGGGGGGGTGACAGCTAGTTTTGGCATGTTGGGGGATATCATTATTGCCGAACCCAATGCTTACATTGCATTTGCGGGTAAAAGAGTAATTGAACAAACATTGAATAAGACAATACCCGAAGGTTCACAAGCAGCTGAATATTTATTCCATAAGGGCTTATTTGATTCAATCGTACCGCGTAATACTTTAAAGGGGGTTTTAAGTGAGTTATTTCAGCTCCATGCTTTCTTGCCTTTGACTCAAAATGAAAAATCTAGCAGAGCCTAAAATATTTTTTTATTCTTTTTTTTTTCATTTTAAAAATTTCAATAAATTTTCCAAAGAAATAAAATGAATTTTAAGGTGTATTATCATACATATGTTTCTTGGAGAAATAGAAGGCGAAATTAATCCATTATTTGAGTTCTATGTTCTACATTCCTTATATATATATTTTATTAATTTATATTTTATTAATTTATTTCTTATTTATTCTATTTTATACTCATACTCAATAGACTTATTTATATTCATTATATAGACTAAATATATGTAATATATAACATATATAAATATTTAGTCTATATATTAACTTAGCTATACTTAGTATAATTTATCAAATATACTTATACTAAGTATATTTGAATTCTAGTGATTAGAGACTATCTTTATAAAACAATATAAGAAAAAAAAAGAATATATATGATATTAGATTTCTATAAGATTTATAGAAATATATATAACAGATACAAATATTAAATCGAGGTACCCATTCTATGATAAACTTACCCTCCTTTTTTGTGCCTTTAGTGGGCCTAATATTTCCGGCAATTGCAATGGCTTCTTTATTTCTTCATGTTCAAAGGAACAAGATTTTTTAGATACGGACAGTAGGCACAAATATGAATGATATTGATTATAATGCCAATTATCGATCGGAAGATTTATTGGTACACCATATAGCGGGTTCTCGAACAACAAGTAATTTCGGCTGGGCCTTTCTCCTTTTTTTAGGTTCATTAGGGTTCTTATTGGTTGGAACTTCCAGTTATCTTGATAGGGATTTGTTATATTTATTTCCGTCTCAGCAAATTCTTTTTTTTCCACAGGGGATCGTGATGTCTTTCTATGGAATCGCGGGTCTCTTAATTAGTTCTTATTTGTGGTGTACAATTTGGTGGGATGTGGGTAGTGGTTATAATATATTCGATAAAAAAGAGAGAAAAGTGTGCATTTTTCGTTGGGGATTTCCTGGAAAAAATCGTCGTATTTATCGCCGATTCCGTATGGACGATATTCATTCCCTCATCATAGGAAATCAGTCCCCCATAATGGAAAACAGGCATATTGTTGATATTCGTTCTATCCTTTATATGGAAGTCTTAGGACAGGGGTTCATTCCCCTGACTCCTATTGACGAGAAGTTGCCTGCACAACTAATTGTAGACAAAGCTGGGGAATTGGCCGGTTTCTTGCGTGTACCAATTGAAATATGGGATTGAAATACGTTGGTAAAAAAAAAGAAATGAACTGAAAAATGAATGCTTCTTTCAGGAAAAGATATTTTATTTTTCGAAATTTTTCTATTTTGTTTTGATAGAAGGGGCCTTCTTTGGTTTCGAAATCCGACTGACTAATATTCATTACGCGAAGTGCTCCTTCATGTATTTATCAAAAAAAGGGGTAATTGCTTCGAATCTTGGCAATTGATATCTTTTTTGAAACAATATCTTTTTCGTCATTCAAAAATTGGCAGTGGATTCTTTCCATTTTTTATTCTATTTCTGTATTCTTTCTAAATTCAAAGACTAACTCCTGAATTGAAAAGAAAAAAAGACGCGGGAATAGATTCTATATTTATATTTCTATATAAATATAGAATCTATCTATTTATATAGAAATAAAAGAACTTAGGCTCTAGGACTTGTAATAGAACTTATGCTTGATACAAACATTATTATCATCCTATAGAGTTGACGAATGAGATGAAGCTAAGTTCATTAAATAAAGACGAAAAATGGCAAAAAAGAAAGCATTCATTCCCTTTCTATATTTTATACCTATAGTCTTTTTGCCCTGGTGCATCTCTTTCACATTTAAGAGATGTCTGGAATCTTGGGTTACTAATTGGTGGAATACTAGGCAATCCGAAATCTTCTTGAATATCATTCAAGAAAAGAATATTCTAAAAAAAATTATAGAATTCAAAGAACTGTTCCTCTTGGATGAAATGCTAAAGGAATACCCGGAAACACGTCTACAAAATCTTCGTATCGAAATCTACAAAGAAACCATCCAATTGATCAAGGCGCACAACGAGGATAGTATCCATGCGATTTTACACTTCTCGACAAACATAATCTGTTTCGTTATTCTAAGTGGTTATTCCAGTCTAGGTAATCAAGAACTTATTATTCTTAACTCGCGGGTTCAAGAATTCCTATATAATTTAAGTGACACAATAAAAGCTTTTTCTATTCTTTTATTAACTGATTTATGTATAGGATTCCATTCGACCCATGGTTGGGAACTAATGATTGGTTCCGTCTATAAGGATTTTGGATTTGCTCAGAATGATCAAATTATATCTGGTCTTGTTTCCACTTTTCCAGTCATTTTAGATACAATTTTAAAATATTGGATTTTCCGTTATTTAAATCGCGTATCTCCTTCACTTGTAGTGATTTATCATTCAATGAATGACTGAAAAAAAAAAAGGATCCACTGATCATATTTGAAAGTTTGTTATTTTCTTTTTTATTTTGTCCAAAAGCTAAACAAACAATATTCAAATATTTTTCTTTCTAGCTACCCAAGCCAAGCAAGGGATTCTTCCCATATTTCAGAAATTGATTTCAGTAAATAGCAGAATCATGGATAGGATAGGGAACTATGCCAGCAACCTACCAAATTTTATTGTAGAAAAATTCTCAGGATCAATGATTGGACCATGCAAACTAGAAATGCCTTTTTTTGGATAAAGGAAGAGATTACTAGATCTATTTCCGTATCGCTCATATTATATATAATAACTCGAGCACCCATTTCAAATGCATATCCCATTTTTGCACAGCAGGGTTATGAAAATCCGCGAGAAGCAACTGGTCGTATTGTATGTGCCAATTGCCATTTGGCTAATAAGCCCGTGGATATTGAAGTTCCACAAACGATACTTCCCGATACTGTATTTGAAGCAGTTGTTCGAATTCCGTATGATATGCAAGTGAAACAAGTTCTTGCTAATGGTAAAAAGGGGGCTTTGAATGTAGGGGCTGTTCTTATTTTACCGGAGGGTTTTGAATTGGCCCCCCCCGATCGTATCTCGCCTGAGATAAAAGAAAAGCTAGGTAATCTCTCTTTTCAAAGCTATCGTCCCACAAAAAAAAATATTCTTGTGGTAGGCCCCGTTCCCGGTCAGAAATATAGTGAAATCACCTTTCCTATTCTTTCTCCCAATCCTGCTACTGAGAGAGATGTTCACTTCTTAAAATATCCTATATTTGTAGGTGGGAACAGGGGGAGGGGTCAAATTTATCCCGACGGGAGCAAGAGTAATAATAATGTGTATAATGCTACAGCAGCAGGGATAGTCAAAAAAATCATACGAAAAGAAAAGGGGGGATACGAAATAACTATAGTGGATGCATCAGATGGACGTGAAGTGATTGATATTATACCTCGAGGACCAGAACTTCTTGTTTCAGAGGGGGAATCTCTCAAACTTGATCAACCATTAACGAGTAATCCTAATGTGGGTGGATTTGGTCAGGGGGATGCAGAAATAGTACTTCAAGATCCGTTACGTGTCCAAGGTCTCTTGTTCTTCTTGGCATCTATTATTTTGGCACAAATATTTTTGGTTCTTAAAAAGAAACAATTTGAGAAGGTGCAATTGTCCGAGATGAATTTCTAATTTCTAGGTCCGCAAATTTATCAACATATTAAGCTGGTAAAAAGAACTCAATTTTAATTGATAAATTCAATTAATTCTATTCTGTATAATAAAAAATTTATGAAAGGACCTTTTTTGATTCTTTCCAGTTTTTTTCTACCATACCATATTTAGATAATTCCTAGTACCGCAGTACTAGTCAGTCATAGTATATATATATATATTGTGAAGAAGACTATTTTACTTTGTTTTTTTTAATCCCATTAAAGCAGTATGATTATGTCACTGTTTTCCGATTTCAATGTCCTAGAATAGAAAACAATTACTAGTTTTTTTATTGTAATAAAATTAAATTAGAAAATTCGACTCGATACTAAACAAAAAAGAATAGGCGTAGAATATTAAGCACAGTAGAAATCGAAATAGGGAAAACGAGATTCTAGGAGGGATTATTTATCTTTTCCTAGAGTCCGATTGTTTCTTACTTGTATCGAAAATATTTTTCAATATATATATTATTTATAGAATAATACTTCTTGATCCCCTTTCTTAAAAAATCCTATTCTTTTCTTAGCTTTGTTTCAATTTTTTACAACTTCGAGCAGAACTTTTATGAGATAAAATATTTTATTATTGCATATAGTAGAATACGTAGTTGACAAACAAAAAGGAGGTGGGATCTTTTTGACCAAATATAACTTCTTCAATTAACTTGTTTAGAATAGAAAAAAAAGAATTAAATTATGATTCGATACTATTCGATACAAAAATCGATTTCGAATAAAATTCTATTAGTATAGAAAGAAAAAGTTCGGTTCACATGATATTTGCTCGATAGAAAAAATAAAGATAGAATAGAATTAAGAATATAGAAAAATAGAATTATTCCAATATAATACAACAAAATTCATATTATTTTTTCTATTGAGATACCCCGAAAAAGTAAATCAAGTGATTGCTTTTATTCCTTCTTTTTTTTTTACGTTTCTTTCAACTAAAAAAAAAAAGAGACAGATATTTTCCAGGAAAATATTATTGAATCAATAAAAGAAATTCATTAAAAAAAAAAATGGACTTTTTTGAAACATCGAAAAAAGTTATCCATTGAGTCATTTATACGAATAAGAGATATTATTCTTATTAAGAACTCAACGGGACCCCTCGAATTCATCAAAAAAAAGAAAAGAGTGGATCCCTGTTGAGTTCTTTTTACACGTTCATTTTTAAAACTCAATTCATCCGATTACTTTACTACAGGGATGAGCCCAATCCGGAATATGAACCATAAAAGAAAATACCAATTAAACCGATCACAGGAATA